TCTATAGTGGAGATAGTCGCACGTAATGACAGATCACGGCCATATTATTAAAAGCTTGCGGTAAGAAGGGGTTTCGTTCTAGTGCCCGGAAATAATATTCCAAAGCCTTTGTATGCTCTCCATTGCTTGTGTGTATAAGGCCTATGTTATAGAGTATATAACTTCGATCATAGGGATCAATTTCTAGTCGCGTAGCTTCATAATAATTCTGCAAAGCTTCCGCATAATTTCCTTCGGATTGAGCCAACATCCGTTACGGTCGTTCATTCTATTCAAAAAATCTCCGTTCCAAAACCGTACATGAGGTTTTCATCTCATACGGCTCCTCCCTTCTGTACATAGTACTAAGCGAAATAATCTATAGAATAAAAATAGAATTAGTCCCATCTCATTATGGACCGAAAGGGGCTGGTATTTTTCCAAGAAATCTCTAGCCAACCTTCCCGCAAGAGGTTTTTCTTAACACCAATGAATTCTATTAATGCTAGAGGAAAACGATAGCTCCAAGAATTTCTTTGTTCTCAACGCCTCCTATTTAGAGGAATTAGCCACTTCAACGATCTTTGATGGTTATAGGGGTATCCAAAGTACAAACCTGATGGTTGTTTGTTATCCCAACCATTCTTCCCAGCCCTGATACCGATCAGGAAAGGGCTAATTTCTAACAAAGTTTTTCTCTTGTTGATTCCTATTTCTAGGTGTAGTGCTTTTCTCCCCTATGCTGCCTATTGGTACTAGTAGAGTAGGATTGGCCTGTAATACAGAACCTATCCTGTAGGTGTAACCTTTCGCTCAATACTCAAATCTACAATTGAAGCATCTGAGGCCGCATCAATCGAGGATACACGACAGAAGGAATTGTTAGTTCACCTCACCTTCTCCAAGCGTGGGTTTCCTTTACTAATTTTGTTCTCTCTATGCGAACCCCCTCTCTTTCTCGTAAGACTGAGGTGTAGGTAGGGCTAAAAAAAAAAAAAGAGTCAAATCGCACCATCTCTATAATAAGTAAATGCCCTTTTTTCCCCTGAGGTTGTCGGAATTATTCGCAATAAAATATTGGCTACAATTGAGGAGGTCTTATCAATGAAATTTCCATTTATACGGGATCTAGGCATAATTCCCAACCCATTCTATATAGAATTGTTTTCATTCCTTCACAAAATACCATAAAAACAAACACATTCGATTCTTATAAATCGATCGATCCATATATATGCTATAAATGGATAAGAGAGGTATGGATTTTCCGCTCAGCTCAAATTGTGTCCTTTTCCTTCTGTTTGGACAAGAAGAGATATGAAATATTTGACTAAGATTGGATTTCATTCCACTTTTCTATTTCTCAACAATAACTTCTCTCATCAGCTATTTCGCGTTTTCAAAGTCATTAATTGTCTCATACCCTTTTTTAGATTCCGATTGTATGGCGTAGCGTACCTTATGCAAACAGAATTTTAGGGTTCCTTTATTTTATTATGGAATAAGAAGAATTCTTCCATTCTCTTTTTCTTTGGTTTGGGGAAAACCCAAACTAAAACTTTTCGAGGGAGCGGAATTCCTAGTAAAAAAATCCTGGATCCTTCCACTTAGATGAAAAGGAATTTTTCCAATAGAACCAAGGAACCCCCGAGCGGTTGTGGTTGTACCTGTACTGCAGGAATAGGAAAACTCGCTATTCACTCAGTTTATTTTCCATAATAAGATTATGTAGGAGAGATGGCCGAGCGGTTCAAGGCGTAGCATTGGAACTGCTATGTAGACTTTTGTTTACCGAGGGTTCGAATCCCTCTCTTTCCGTTTCTCTTAATTCATCAACGTTAACGATCACAATGTATCAAATCAAATAACAGTTTATTCCAGCAATAATACCTTTATTTAATAGAAATTCTCTATAGTAAATTACTGTGGTATGTAAAATACACATAGAGGAAAGAACAAAAAAAAAAGGATCCTAGGGTTAATCCATTTCTGCTAGTTGAATGGAAAATACCAATTAAGGGCCTTAGGTCGATTTAGTTCGGGGAAAGGGGAAGAGGAAGAAAATTCTATGAACCTTTCCTTTTTTCATTAAGTTCAAGTCTTACGAGAGTAATATTCTACAACTAACAACTCATTTATTTTGAGACCGACCCACTTCCTATCTAGGATTTTTTTAACTAGTCCTTTATATTGCAATGTGTCAATCGTCAAATGCTTTGGCAATTTCCCCGGGTCGGATGAAGCAATAGAATTTTGAACCAGACATTTTGATCTTTGGTTATCCTTCGTAGTAATAATATCTCGGGGTTTGCAACGAAAACTTGGTATATCGACTATACGACGATTAACTAAAATATGTCTATGGTTAACTAATTGCCGGGCCTCAGGAATGGTTGAAGCCATACCCAATCGAAAAAGGATATTATCCAAACGCATTTCAAGTAATTGTAGTAAAACCTGACCTGTTGACCTTTTTGCTTTTCCAGCGATATGTACATATCTAAGTAATTGTCGTTCTGTCAGACCATAATGAAAACGCAATTTCTGTTTTTCTTGAAGACGAATACGATATTGCTCTTTTTTCCCAGAATGGAATTTCTTTTTCAGATTACTTCCGGATTTAGGTGTTTTTCTAGTGAGTCCTGGTAAAGCTCCCAGACGGCGTATTTTTTTAAAACGAGGTCCTCGATAACGGGACATGAAGACTCCTTTTTTATTTTATTGAAATTTCATTTTACACAATGAATTTCATTGTATTTACATTAAAGAATACAGCGAAATTAAAACTGAATTAAACTAAAGGATAAACAGAGTAAAATCTACTAAAGTACCACAAAAAATGGAATTTCATCAACATCTGGATTTTTTGTATATATATTATTTATTTTATTGTTTTGTATCTAGCAAAATTGTAAGGTAGAACCACAGAATAGATCCTGGATTCTCCATTTAATTCGGAGAAAAAGAGAGATTCTTGTTCATGGAACATCGATATAGAAAAAAGCCGACTATCGGATTTGAACCGATGACCCTCGCATTACAAATGCGATGCTCTAACCTCTGAGCTAAGTGGGCTTACATAACAGAAATAGTGTAACAAATAGAAATATGTATAGTATAGGAAATCTTTAAAATGTCAGATCTTAATTATTAATCTTAGCTATTAACTAGTTCGAAATTTGAAGTTCTACTTAGAAAAAAATACTAGAACTTCATAAAAATCAAGTTAGCTTGATATGCTTAACTAGAGGATATCCTTAAATAGGATTATAGAATTTATTGAACTTTCTTTTTATTTCTCTAATTCGCAAATTGATTTTTCTAATAGAATAAAATCTATTCCAATTTCTATATTGAATTTGATTTCAGATATTTTCAATTTGATATGGCTCGGACAAGTAATCTAATACATAGAAAAGAATAATATATATGAAAGATATAATAAAGAGAAAATGCGAATTTCTTGGCATTTTCATTCGATCATTATAGACATTTTTTGAGATATTTTGTTTTTTTTTTGTTATTTCTTAATAATTTAATGATTAATATTTCACTAAGGAGAACATAGAATCATAGCAAATTAAATTGCTAATTCTGATTAGAAAAAAAAAAAATGAATATCAAGCGTTAGAGTATGATTTTGAATACTCTAAAAAAGAAGGGTGGGGGAGAGAAAAACTTTGGGATATATTGATTCGGATTGAATTGCAAATACATCAACGATAGAATCAATTCAATTCTGAATTGCAACAAGCAGGGTCTCTCAAATAGAGACGAACTGCTAGACTACGTCGAGTAATGAATTCAACGATTCAAAAAAAAAACTAAGAGATGGATGAAATTACACAAGGAATCTAGGTCTCAATCAAAGAAAAGGAAAATGGGGATATGGCGAAATCGGTAGACGCTACGGACTTGATTGTATTGAGCCTTGGTATGGAAACCTGCTAAGTGGTAACTTCCAAATTCAGAGAAACCCTGGAATTAAAAAAGGGCAATCCTGAGCCAAATCCGTGTTTTGAGAAAACAAGGGGTTCTCGAACTAGAATCCAAAGGAAAAGGATAGGTGCAGAGACTCAATGGAAGCTGTTCTAACGAATCGAGTTGATTACGTTGTGTTGGTAGTGGAACTCCCTCTAAATTAGAGAAAGTAAGGGGTTTATACATCTAATACACACATATGGATACTGACATAGCAAACGATTAATCACAGAACCCATATCATAATATAGGTTCTTTATTCTTTTTTAGAATGAAATTAGGAATGATTATGAAATAGAAAATTCAGAATTTTTTTAGAATTATTGTGAATCCATTCCAATCGAATATTGAGTAATCAAATCCTTCAATTCATAGTTTTCGAGATCTTTTAAAAAGTGGATTAATCGGACGAGGATAAAGAGAGAGTCCCATTCTACATGTCAATACTGACAACAATGAAATTTCTAGTAAAAGGAAAATCCGTCGACTTTATAAGTCGTGAGGGTTCAAGTCCCTCTATCCCCAAACCCTCTTTTATTCCCTAACTCTAACTATACTATAGTATTTATCCTCTTTTTTTCTTTTTATCAATCGGTTTAAGATTCATTAACTTTCTCATTCTACTCTTTCACAAAGGAGTGCGAAGAGAACTCAATGGATCTTATGCTATTCATTGAATAGATTTCTTTTTTATTATAGTATAGGCAAGGAACTTCGATTATTAACTCTATTTTTAAGTATTATTAAGTAAGCCATGCACAATGCATAGGACTACCCCCCCCCCATTTCCAAATTTGGAATTTGGAATACTTTATTGATTTTTTAGTCCCTTTAATTGACATAGATACAAATACTCTACTAGGATGATGCACAAGAAAAGGTCAGGATAGCTCAGTTGGTAGAGCAGAGGACTGAAAATCCTCGTGTCACCAGTTCAAATCTGGTTCCTGGCACAGAAAAAAAAAAAGGATCTACCGAATAGGTATTGATACAAATACCTCGAGATAGGTTGGAATACATATTCGTTAATAATATAGATA